ACTGATCCATTTATAGTCGTCTACTAGTTGGATTAATGGATCGTCCAATTGGAAATGATAACAGAATGCATAGGTTGTTAGAAGAAGTTCTAGCATGCATATACATATAGTATACCACCTAATTACCCTATTTCCTTTATGGGGAAGAAAGAAAATTAAGGAACCCGCAAATATTGGTAAGACTACAATTATTGTTAACCAAGGAAATTTGTTCGTGGTAAAGACAAGATACGCTTGGACCAAAAAAACCAGTGCCAAAAAATCAAATATTTTTTGGCACTGGTTTTGGCGGTAAAAAAAAAAATGGACTCGGGTTTCTGTAACGTATTAATAAGCTATACCCATGCTGCGGGTTGTTTCATGCCATAAATAAACTCGAACACTCAAGAAATCTGTTGGGCAGGCGGATTCACATCTCTTACAACCGACACAATCCTCCGTTCTTGGAGCAGATGCTATTTGTTTGGCTTTACATCCATCCCAGGGTATCATTTCTAATACATCCGTGGGACAGGCTCGGACACATTGAGTACACCCGATACATGTATCATAAATCTTTACTGAATGCGACATTGGATCTATCCATTTTTGAACGTGATAAAGTTTCAATCTAGTAAATTGATAAATGAATTATATATTTAAATACTAGTACTAGATGAATCGATGAGTTCCTCGAGTTTTTTTATTAATCTACTTCTGGATTGACAGTGCCAAACTACTTTGATTTATTATCTTTACTTTATTTTGTGATAACACGATCATACCTTACGTGGCAGACATGCCAATTTGAATTAATTTTTGAAATTTTAATTGATGAAAATTCTAATTTATTTTATATTATAAAAAAGTATTACTTATTCAACAAATTAGATTGATTTATACGAGTTGATTTTCTGTTACGATAAATTGATGAAACAATAGCGAGTCCAATAGCAGCTTCAGCAGCTGCAATAGCTATAACAAAAATGGAGAAAATGGCTCCTTTTAATTGACGACTATCAAAAAAATCAGAAAATGTTACAAAATTGAGATTAACGGCATTTAATATAAGCTCAAGACACATAAGCGCCCTAACCATATTTCGACTTGTAATCAATCCATATAGACCGACAGAAAATAAATAGGCACTCAAAACAAGTACATGTTCGAGCATCATCAACCAACTCCTTATCAATCGCGATTCATTTCAATATGAACAACATTTTAACCAATTGGATTGACTAGTAACGATAACGAGTAATAGAATAGAATATAGAATAAAGGAATATAGTGGGAATAGATCGAACTAATAAAGAATTTCTATTTTATATACAACGTCAAATAGAAAAAGAAAATGCATGTGATAGCTCATAAAAATAAAAAGGTTTTTCCATTTCGTTTCGAAAGAGTATTATTGACGAGCTACAGCAATTGCGCCGATTAACGCAACTAAAAGAATTATTGAAATAAATTCAAACGGAAGAAAAAAATCTGTTGATAAATGAATCCCAATTTGTTGACTATTACTTATCAGATCTTGCTCGATAATCTGGTTTGCTTTTGCAGTCCAAATAATCCCGTACCATGACGTATCTGAAATAGTAGTAATTAGTGAAACAAAAATACTTGTACAGACCACAGAAGTTACTCCATCTCCCACGGTCCAAAGATGGAAATCTTTGGAATATTCTGAACCATTTATGAACATCACAGCAAAAATGATTAAAACATTTACGGCTCCTACGTAAATAAGGAGCTGCGCAGCGGCTACAAAATGTGAGTTCGATAGAATATAGAATAAAGATATACAAACAAAAACCAATCCCAACGAAAAGGCAGAATAAATGGGATTGGGAAGTAATACTACTCCCAGACCCCCTAATATAAGACCCAATCCCAGAAAGACTAAAAGAAAATCATGTATTAGTCCAGGTAAATCCATTATATATAAAATAAGAGATAAATAAATCAAAATCTTTCATAACTTTATTGACCCGGTCAGGAAAAAGAGGTAACTCTACTTTTTTAGACTAGTTCTTAATTAATTCTTAATTAATTATTATTAAACTAGATCAAAACGAGTTCTTAAGTTTTTATTTCAGGCAAATTTAAAATTGTTCGAATTGTGTAATCGTCAATTACTGACATAGGTAACCGACCTAAAGCAATTTGATTATAATTCAATTCGTGACGATCATAAGTAGAAAGTTCATATTCTTCAGTCATTGATAAACAATTTGTTGGACAATACTCAACGCAATTACCACAAAATATACATATTCCAAAATCAATACTGTAATTAAGCAATCGTTTCTTTCTAATATCAGTTTCCAATTTCCAATCAACAACGGGTAGATCTATAGGACATACGCGAACACATACTTCACAAGCAATGCATTTATCAAATTCAAAGTGGATTCGGCCACGGAAACGCTCGGACGTGATCAATTTTTCGTAGGGGTATTGAATAGTTACAGGTAAACGATTCGCGTGTGATAAGGTAATCATGAAACCTTGACCA